CCTTTCGATTTATAATGATAAAATAAATCTTAAAAATTTTTTTGAATCCAGTCGCGAGGTATAAATAGTAGGTATGAATCATAGTTCAAATATTTCTCGATCTATTCCATATATTCCGTGCTCCAGATAAAAAAATGAATATCCGACGAAGCAGAACTCATCTCTCTCAAGATGACAGACCCATTCTCTGTACTATCAATAGGATCAATTATAACAAGTCACACACTCATATTCCGGAAATACAGAAACAAAAGAATTTCACGGTCGAACTGCCAGAATAGACTAGAAATGAGAGTCCTCAGTAATTCATTTTGGATTGAAAAGCCAGGACTTCATGATTTTTATGGACCTAATTCATTGAAATTCCATCTAGTAAAACGGAAGAATTATAAATCTCCAAAATAATAGATAGGAATACCGCAAATAGAGCCATTGCGACCCCCATCAAAGGGGTAGTTCCCCACCCAGGAGCCACTTTCCCGTATTCTGAATTCAATGGTTTCAATAAACTCCCTGCATTAGTTCGTCTTGGACCAGATCTAGAACTATCCTCAACGGTTTGTGTAGCCATAAATCCTATTGCATTGGTTGAGATCAGTTGACTTTGTATACTATTCCGTTGTAAATAAAGGATCTTATCATAGATCCGTTATAGTTTTGAAATTTGATAATAATGGAAACAGCAACCTTAGTTGCCATCTTTATATCTGGTTTACTTGTAAGTTTTACCGGGTACGCCTTATATACCGCTTTTGGGCAACCCTCTCAACAACTACGAGATCCATTCGAGGAACACGGGGACTAAATGGAAGTAAAGTAATGAGCCTCCCATATTGGGAGGCTCATTACTTTACTTCCATTTAGATAAAGATAATGTAAGATAATGAAAAATCATTTCGCCTTTTTAGTCGGAACCTTAGGTGGCTCTCGAAAAAATATAGCGAAAAAAATTATTCCTAGAGTCGAGACTAAGAGGAATGTATAAACCAATGCTTCCATAAATTGATCGTGGTTTACAATTATAGCTTCCACACCTGTTCATTTGGGATCATCTCCCAGATTAAGAAAGGACAAGAGTCAAAAGTCAAAGAGAGGGCGGTGATTCAAATCAACATTTCTCTGGTACTCTATGTCAAAGTTAAATTATAAAAATATAATAGAGGCAAAAGATACAAGAGCAGTATTGTATCAGACGACTTGTCTCCTTGTAGTTGGATCTCCAAGTTTTTGGAATGCTCCAAATTCCACTTGAGCATCCAAATCTGGGTCAATACCAGCAAAAACATCTCTGAACAAGGTTCTAGCACCATGCCAAATGTGTCCGAAAAAGAAGAGCAAAGCAAACGAAGCATGTCCAAAAGTGAACCAACCCCTTGGGCTGCTACGAAAAACACCATCCGATTTCAAAGTAGCACGATCTAATTCAAAAATTTCACCCAATTGAGCACGTCTAGCATATTTTTTCACAGTAGCAGGATCACTATAACTGACTCCATCGAGTTCGCCGCCATAGAACTCAACAGTTACTCCTACTTGTTCGACACTATACTTAGATTCCGCCCTTCTAAAGGGAACATCGGCTCTTACAATTCCGTCTCCGTCTACCAAAACTACTGGAAATGTTTCAAAAAAAGTAGGCATACGGCGTACAAAAAGCTCACGCCCTTCTTTATCTCTAAAGATAGGATGTCCTAACCATCCAACCGCTATTCCATCCCCATTGTCCATCGAGCCCGCTCTAAATAAACCTCCTTTTGCTGGATTATTGCCAATATAATCATAAAAAGCTAATTTTTCTGGAATTTTAGACCAAGCTTCTGATAAACTCTGATTTTCATCTAGTCCGGCACCAACCCTTCGATATATTTCTTGCTGGAAGTATCCTTGATCCCATTGATAACGAGTGGGACCAAATAATTCGATTGGGGTAGTTGCGGAGCCATACCACATCGTTCCAGCAACAACAAAAGCTGCAAAAAAGACAGCAGCGATACTACTGGAAAGGACAGTTTCAATATTACCCATACGTAATCCTTTGTATAGGCGTTGGGGGGGGCGGACACTAAGATGGAATAGGCCCGCTAATATGCCCAATGTACCTGCTGCAATATGATGAGAGGCTATTCCTCCCGGAACAAAAGGATCAAAACCCTCTACCCCCCACGCAGGATTTACAGATTGGACTTTTCCGGTTAGTCCATAAGGATCAGATACCCATATTCCAGGACCATACAAGCCTGTTACATGAAATGCACCAAACCCAAAGCAAGCTAATCCTGAAAGAAATAAATGAATTCCAAAGATCTTGGGCAAATCCAAAGAAGGTTTTCCTGTACGTTCATCACAGAATATTTCTAAATCCCAATATACCCAATGCCAGATAGCCGCCAAGAAGCACAAACCAGAAAACACAATATGTGCCCCAGCCACACCCTCGTAACTCCAAATACCCGGATTCGTTATAGTCCCTCCTGTGATACTCCAGCCGCCCCACGAATTGGTTATTCCTAAACGAGTCATGAAGGGTATAACGAACATACCCTGTCTCCACATTGGATCAAGAACGGGGTCAGAGGGATCAAAAACGGCTAATTCGTATAGAGCCATTGAACCGGCCCAACCAGCAACGAGAGCTGTATGCATTATATGTACAGAAATCAACCGACCGGGATCATTCAATACGACGGTATGAACACGATACCAAGGCAAACCCATGGAAATACCCCTTTATCAAAGAAAAATAGACACTATGTAACTTTATCGCATTGGAAAAGACTATGCTATGGACCTCTCCCTTTCAGTGGATTATTTTGGAACAAGGGTTCATATTATTGAATATTGAATTCCATTTCTTTCGTTGGGAATAATGGAACAATTCTGTTCATAGGAACAAAGATAAGCAGATCTATTCTATACCCGATAAGTACCAATACGCAATGGGGGATTGGTCCCATTTTCTATGAGCGAATGCGTAGATACTTGTTCATCATTCGAAGAGCCCGACCCATTTGTAATAATTTTCCCTTATTAATTTCGTCTTACTATTTGGTAATATCCAGGGATAAAAATATTACGTTTCCACATCAAAGTAAAATATAGTACTTAACCCCCTTTCTTTCAGTTGATGCCTATTGGTGTTCCAAAAGTACCTTTTCGTAGTCCTGGAGAGGAAGATGCAATTTGGGTTGACGTATAGTGCGACTTGTCAGACATATTGGGTCATATGGGATTTCCCCGTTCTCTCCCCCGATCGAGATACCCTCTGTTTCGCCCAAAAAAGATTGTTTGAACCATCAATAATTTGGAGCGTGAAATGCAATTAGATCCATTTTTGAGGGGGTCGAAATCAATATTAATATTATCAATTATCAAAATTTATGGTTGGCTTGGTTGGACCAATCCAATAAAATGAAGTATCCAGGCTCCGTTCAGAAAATACCCAATTGGTAATATATGTATGATTACCACTTGTATCATAAGTGATTATTTGATAGCATATGGGCGATCTCAAACTGCCAATCAATGAAATAATATTATGACTACATCGCGTATTTGTTGTAAGAAAGGCACGAAATGAATTGAAAAAAGTAAAAGTGGTATTGGGAGCATTTGTCCTATATGTGCAAATTGAAATCGGGCAGATATTTACCCGGAGTAGAACATAAACCTAAAATAATTGAGGAGGCCCATTCAGGAACAAGAAAATTACATCGTAATTTGGATTCGATTTCGATGAAACAATACATCAATGAGAGGTTAATTCGATAAGTTTAGTGGATTCTTTTATTTTTTACAGAGATTCGAGCAAAAAAAATCTTTCTTAAAAAAAAATCGAAGAAAAAGCCCCTTCATTAGATTAGGAGGTAGAAAAGTCCTACTATAAAAAAAGTAAAGGAGGGTAGAATCAATACATTGATTCTTTTTTTTTGAACCGTATGCATCCAAAGGCGCGTGTACGGTTCCTAAGGGATAAAATTTTGTCCTAATCAACCGACTTCATCGAGAAAGATTACTTTTTTTAGGTCAAGAAGTTGATAGCGAGATCTCAAACCAACTTATTGGCCTGATGGTATATCTCAGTATAGAGGATGAGACCAGAGATCTTTATTTGTTTATAAACTCCCCCGGCGGGTGGGTAATACCCGGAGTCGCAATTTATGATACTATGCAATTTGTGCCACCAGATGTGCATACAATATGCATGGGATTAGCCGCTTCAATGGGATCTTTCATCCTGGTCGGAGGAGAAATTACGAAACGTATAGCATTCCCTCACGCTTGGCGCCAATGAGTTTTTTGTTTGAAAGAAAAAAGAAAACTATGCCTTCGCCATATTTAATATTTTAATATAAATAAGAATTTGTAAGATAATATTTAAGTAATAATAGCATGGCACTTCGAGTTCGATATGAACAAACCATTATTTTTTTTTCAGAACATGGGATTATATATCGGGCGAGTAATATGAGACAAAGGGTATTTATGATTTGATCTTATCTATCCGGGCTTCATTTCAGCGTCACAAACTTTTATTTTTCACACCAGAAGCCTCTTTCCAATATTTATGTTATGAAATATGAAAGAATACTCAAATGAAAAAAAAAAACAAGATCATTTTTTTTTTTTACTTTTTTTATTTTTAGTTGATCGGATCAAAAAGAAACTTTGGGATTGCTGAATCACATATGAGATAAATCATAAATATAGAAAGCAACGGAACCATCATAGTATTTTTGAACTCCCACGAAAAGAAGGGTGGTAAATGGATCACTTAACGATTTGGGTCTGATGGATCCTATTTCGTTTTTTGCTCAACGAACGTAAAAAGTCCATTGTGGAGCCGTATGCAATGCACAAAAAATGCCTGTACGGTTGTTCAATTATATATATATACTTATTTTTTCTTGTTATTCTTTAATCTTTTTGCCTAGTCCAATCAATCGTACGAGATCGCGGAAACATTCATTATGTTATATCATCAGGGTAATGATCCATCAACCTGCGAGTTCTTTTTATGAGGCACAAACAGGAGAATTTGTCCTAGAAGCGGAAGAACTTTTGAAACTACGCGAAACCCTCACAAGGGTTTATGTACAAAGAACGGGTAACCCCTTATGGGTTGTATCCGAAGACATGGAAAGGGACGTTTTTATGTCAGCAACAGAAGCCCAAGCTCATGGAATTGTTGATCTGGTAGCGATCGAAAATGCCGGGGATTTCACGTAAATCTGCGATTCCATCCATTTCGAACCATAATTTGGATGAATCTAAATTGAATATTTTATCTGCGTAAACGTAAAGTAAAAAAAAAAAAAAAGAAAATAGAAAGAATTCATAATCATCTGGTTAGGATTGATCTAAACCAGCCCATTTTCTATACCATTAAGTATGCCAACTATTAAACAACTTATTAGAAACACAAGACAGCCAATAAAAAATGTAACAAAATCCCCCGCTCTTCGGGGATGTCCTCAGCGTCGAGGAACATGTACTCGGGTGTATGTGCGACCCGTTCAGATCATGAGCCGGAACAAAATAAAGTACAATTTTTTCCAGTATCAATGACCAGTACCAATGAATAGGATAGGATAGAAGAATTCCAATCAATATAGAAAAAAACCTCCATTGCGTATCAAATTTATGGTTTCTATTGGTGCAAATCCAATCACCTCAATTGGAGATGAAAAGCAATTCCCCAGTGGTAGCAAATGGTTATCCATTAAGCGGGGGAAATCATATTTAAGAAGCAAAAGAATTAGGCTCCTACTCTTGCAAGAACGGACTATACAGGGTCAGCTACCTAGCCAACCTTTGTAATTAAATACCGTTACTGTATGGGTAGATCTCATTGTGAAAAGACTTATTACTGTACAATTCATGGGTAGAGTCAAAGAATGTGAACTGTACAAGTTACTAATAACATTGATTAATGGTGGAAGGGGCTCCGGTGTATAGAGAGGACCTCACCGTTTAAGAAGTAGCCATAGAAACGATGGAACCCACTATTTATTTATCCATTTACCTTTACTATTTATTGATACTTTATACTATACTCAACTTGAGTTACAATTTAGTATTTTTTTTGTTGATACCTAGTATCAATACAATTTCTTATTTCGAGGTTAAATGCCTGGAAAAATGGTGGTTGGGAAGGTCATAGTAGCAAAAGCCATTGGAATTTTTTTTTATACATTGGAAGAATCCGTTTTGTTATTAATAGACCAGGAAAGGGAAAAAGAATAACTGAAAGAAAATAAATCAATTAGTTATTCATCAAAGTTTAATTTGATTCAATGACCAGAATTAGACGAGGGTATATAGCTCGGAGACGTAGAATAAAAATTCGTTTATTTGCATCAACCTTTCGAGGGACTCATTCACGACTTACTCGAAATACTATTCAACAGAAAATGAGAGCCTTGAGTTCTGCTCATCGGGATAGGGGCAGGCAAAAGAGAAATTTTCGTCGTTTGTGGATTACTCGGATAAATGCAGCAATTCGTGAGATTGGGGTATCCTATAGTTATAGCAGATCTATACATGATCTGTATAAGAGACAGTTGCTTCTTAATCGTAAAATACTTGCACAAATAGCCATATCAAATACAAATTGTCTTTACATGATTTCCAATCAGATCCTTAAATAAGAAGATTAGAAGGAATCCACCGTAATGATTTAAGTGGGGCCCCGGAGAATGAGCTCCGGGAAGGTAGAGTAGAAATTAATATAAATAAGAGAAATATAGTAAAGTAATAAAGTAAAAATGAATCAACACATTAAAAAAAGAAGCAATTTTTTCTTATGATGTGACAATCCAATCGGGGTTCTCCAATTTTTCGAACAAAATATAAATCTGAGTTGGGGTTCATATTGAAATTTTGATTCAATTGCAATTGAGGAATAGCCTATCTATTTATTTCTAATTCGAGGACCCGTGGTTCTAGGAGTCGATTCAGTTCTCTCAAATTGTTTCTCGTTATTAAGAAAGGGTAACAAAGATAAAATACGAGCTTGCTTTATAGCAATAGTAATTAATCGTTGTTGTTTCAAAGTCAATCTATTCACTCGTCTAGATAATATTTTTCCTTGTTCACTAATAAATCGACTAATTAAACTCATGTTTCTATAATCAATTCGATCCCCCGATCCAATTGGGGGCAAACGCCTACGAAAAGATCGCTTGGATTTAAGAAAAAGTCGCTTGGATTTATCCATGGTTTATTCCTTATCTTTTAAATCGTATTTCTTAATTCGAATTTCATTTGCGATCCTACCAAAATAGGATGAAATAGGATTGGGTTGTTTTATTTTTATAATTTATTATTCAATTTTTATATTAATATTTTAATATTATGTAATTTATTGCTGTTCCTTGGAGGGGTTACAAACGCGTTACATTTTCTCTATTTCTTTATCTCCCCATGAATCGTATGCTTGTAACAATAGGGACAAAATTTTCTCAATTCCAATCGACTAGGCGTATTGTGTCGATTCTTTTGAGTAATATATCTGGAAATACCCCGCGATTCCTTATTAATATCGTTTCGGACACAACTGTTACATTCCAAAATAACCTTTACTCTGACATTTTTACCCTTGGCCATAAACCCCCTTTTTTTTTATTCACCCAACTCTTCTATTTTCGAAACGAAGAAGAAAAAAAGAAGTTGCTGACTCGAAACCCAATTATTAAATATTTCATTGCAATCAAATCAATAGAGAATATAAGTAATACGATGATTTCTAACTATCCATTAGTTTTAGTTATAGTATTTCATTTAAGTATCCTGTATGCGTTTGTTGTCCGCGACCTTTATTATTTATTATTTACTTTACATTTTTGTTCTCCCTCTATTAATTCAGCGTGAACCTGAGTTTCGTTGCGGATGAATCTTTTTTGATTCTTTCTCTTTCCTTCTTTTTTATCCTAAAAAACTGAAAGAAAGAACAAAACAAAAAGGGTTAGTCACAGATAATTTATTCTATCTATAATCTTCTTCATCCCCAACTAGAATGAAAAAAAGGGGAATGTTAACGCATCTGGGAATAAACGATTAATCTCTATCAATAGGCCTGCTAAAGACCCGAACCATAGAGTGCTTAACACAGGTGCCACGGAGAGATATGTTTTAAAATCTCGCATTGAAAATCCTCCTTTTTTATTGTAATACATATATGATCAGATACACATGTTGTTGTTGATGATATTTGACTTTCTTTACAACAGAAAAAAGTGTCCACTCACTTTATTTTCTGAACATTACCGATTTTGATATTTATATTTTTGATTATATTGTTAATTATATTATATCTATTTGATCAATTTGATTCTTTTTTCTTTTATTATATGTTATATTGTTATATAAGACGAAAAAGAAATGACAAGAGCAATTGTATATCAATGGGAGAAATCACGATGTGGAAAACAAGATGGGGATTCTCTACAATGACACTATAGGCCAATTGAAAGGGATGTAGCGCAGCTTGGTAGCGCGTTTGTTTTGGGTACAAAATGTCACGGGTTCAAATCCTGTCATCCCTATCTATTACTTCTCCCATGTGCAGTAATGAAGGATCCATTGAGATCAATAAAAATTAGACATACATAACATAATGCTTTATGATACTATATGTATCCAAAGTGGGGGTTACAAATAAAATTTTTGTATTTACATACAGCCCTTTATATTGGGATAAGAAAGAAAGCGCTCTTAGTTCAGTTCGGTAGAACGCGGGTCTCCAAAACCCGATGTCGTAGGTTCAAATCCTACAGAGCGTGCTTCTGTTCTTCTTGGGTCGAATTACAAGTAAATAACTTTACTAACTAGAGCAGCAACCCTAATTTGACCTCCTCCTTTCTTTAATCCGCAGGAGGTCAATAAAAAAAAGAGATGTTATTTAAAAAGAGATGAGCTCTTACTTAATCAAAGGTCCAACTGATCGCCGCGTCTGTATTGCAAATACGCAGTTACGAATAATCCAGCCAAAGTAATAGGAATTAGGCCTAACACGATTCCAAATAGTAAAACTTCAATCATTTTTGATTTTTTTTTTGAAAAGGTAGGTAAAAAAAAAAGGGGGGGAAATATCTATCTCTAAATAGTAATCCAAATCGCCCACGAATCTCAATAATCAAGAATTACAATTTACATGGGAAGGAACTATGGACTACCTGGATATCTCACAAAAACATTTTTATGAATTGAATTGTTCATTCAATCAATTTCAAATAAGACGTATCTTGCTCAGACCAATAAATAGAGCTGAGGTTATAGTTAAAGCCGCCAGTAGAAAACCGAAATAACTAGTTATAGTAGGCATGAAGGAACTAAATGGGATACGTTCTATTTATACATATGTTTATTTATGAAACACTTACCTAAGTTTCTTATCTTGAAAAATATAAGATAATAAAAAGACCAATTGACAAAATGAGTCCCAATTGAATTGAAAGCTTTTGATTTCATTTATCATTTATTATTCATTTCATTATAGACAGCACAAACAATAGTGACAGAAATAAAAAAAAAATTATCCTCTTTGACATCTATTCATCCTACGATTCTGACTCAACCGATTTTTCGAGCAACTCTTGAATAAAGTATCTTGAATAAAGGAATGTCAAAATAACATGGAACTTCATTTCTAAATTAAAAATGAAACTCTCTTAAAATTAAATGAAATCCTATTTTCAATCATTTATATTTTCAATAAAAATATTATAAATAGGGTCATTACTAAAATTACTAATATATATTAGTAATTTGGATCTTTTCTTTTTCAATTGTATTTATTCCATTTTTTTGATATTTTGTTTGGAACAAGAGCCTTATAACATAACACCCTTTTTTTTACTTTTATTTTAACTCGTTATTAGTTATTATTTATTTAGTATTATTATTTATTTAGTATTAATTAGTATGCTCATCAATTGACATAATATATTGAATGAGAAGAAAAAAGTTATTGCATGATAGAATAGATAGTAGATAACTTTCC